CCCAAGTTATTAATAGAAGACAGGACTCGAAGAATCGAAGAATTACAGATGAATGTACAAAAAGAACTCAATTGTGTAAACCGAAAACTCAACATTGCTATTAGAAGAATTTCAAATCCTTATGGGCACCCCAATATTCTTGCAGAATTTATAGCCGGACAATTAAAGAATAGAGTTTCATTTCGCAAAGCAATGAAAAAAGCTATTGAATTAACTGAACAGGCAGGTACAAAAGGAATTCAAGTACAAATTGCAGGGCGTATCGACGGAAAAGAAATTGCACGTGTTGAATGGATCAGAGAAGGTAGGGTTCCTCTACAAACCATTCGAGCTAAAATTGATTATTGTGCCTACGCAGTTCGAACTATCTATGGGGTATTAGGCATCAAAATTTGGATATTTGTAGACGAGGAATAATAAGAACTTACTTTACTTGTATTTAGTTCTATCTGGTGATAAAACAAAAAAAGGCAAACTCTTTCATTCCTTTTCTGTTAAATAAAAAAAAAAAATGAACAATTCTATAAGGTTGAATAAAAATTCGATTAATCGTTTGATATAATTGCTATGCTTAGTGTGTGACTCGTTGGTTTTTTTAGGATTATAGGATTCAACAAAATCGACCGGCCCGTAGTACGAACTGATAACTATAGAACTAATAATCAACTCATCGCTTCGCATTATCTGGATATAAGGAACCAGTCAAGATATGATATATGAGTCATATCATTGTAGCAACTGAAATCTTTTTTGCATAAACACAAAAGAAAAACCAATCTGATTATGAGTTGTAAAGCAATAAAAGTATACAGATAAATGGAAGGGTGAGAGAAAGATAGGAAAAGAAATATCAATGATATATAATTCCAATATGTAAGGTCTATGAGTCATCTCATATAAAGGGAATGTAATAAAGCATCAATACTGATTGATCCATAATTAGACAAATCGGTGCATAGAAGAAAAAATCAAGAGCCCTGAGCCAATAAAGACTGAGAAGGTTGACTCAAGAAAAAAATTTCATTCATTAATAAATTTCATTTAAGGGCTCCGTTGTAGAATTCAGACCTAACCATTAATCGAGAAGTGGTGGGGACGACAGAACCTGTGAATGCATAAGATTCTATTGAAAACGAATCCTAATGATTCATTGGGTAGGATGGCGGAACGAACCAGAAACCTATTCATTTATTCTGAGAGGTCATGTCATAGACTAATCTTACAATTGAATGTTGAAAGAGTAAATATTCGCCCGCGAATTTTTTTTTATTTCTAAATTTTACTAAATTTTAGTCGATTCGATATGATAATACAAAGGAAAAAGAAAATAAAGATTCATTATAACGTTATATAAAAACGACATTATCTATAAATAGAAGACGTGTTTAATTATATATTAAAACACAAAAAATTTAAAATTTATAATAGATATAGATTAGATAAAATTTAAAAGAATACCACGATTCCGTATATTATTCACCGTGTATATTATTTTTTAATTGTTTAATTCGCGAGGAGCTGGATGAGAAGAAACTCTCATGTCCAGTTCTGTAGTAGAGATGGATGGAATTGATAAACAACCATCAACTATAACCCCAAAAGAACCAGATTCCGTAAACAACATAGAGGAAGAATGAAAGGAATATCTTATCGAGGCAATCGTATTTGCTTCGGTAGATATGCTCTTCAAGCGCTTGAACCCGCTTGGATCACATCTAGACAAATAGAAGCAGGGCGGCGAGCAATGACACGAAACGCACGCCGCGGTGGAAAAATATGGGTACGCATATTTCCAGACAAACCCGTTACAGTAAGACCTACAGAAACACGTATGGGTTCGGGTAAAGGATCTCCCGAATATTGGGTAGCTGTTGTTAAACCCGGTAGAATACTTTATGAAATGAGCGGAGTAGCAGAAAATATAGCCAGAAGGGCAATTTCAATAGCGGCATCCAAAATGCCTATACGAACTCAATTCATTCTTTCGGGATAGGGATGTAGAAACAAAGGAAAGGGGTCTTTTGTATGAAAAAAAAAAAAAATTGCAGGTTTTTTGTTTTGAAAAAATAATATTTCTTTTTTTTTATTTAGACCCTTGCATTGAAAACAAAAAAAAATCGATAAAAAAACGATATGATTCAACCTCAAACCCATTTGAATGTAGCGGATAACAGCGGAGCCCGAGAATTGATGTGTATTCGAATCATAGGAGCTAGTAATCGACGATATGCTCATATTGGTGACGTTATTGTTGCTGTAATCAAGGAAGCCGTACCAAATACACCTCTAGAAAGATCAGAAGTAATCCGAGCTGTAATTGTACGTACTTGTAAAGAACTCAAACGCGACAACGGTATGATAATACGATATGATGACAATGCTGCAGTTGTTATTGATCAAGAAGGAAATCCTAAAGGAACCCGAATTTTTGGCGCGATCGCCCGGGAATTAAGACAGTTAAATTTCACTAAAATAGTTTCATTAGCACCCGAAGTATTATAAGGGAAGGCCGTAATATAGTTATAGTATTTGGTATTTGAATGAAACCGATTAATTAGTAGATTTTTTATATATCACGTATATACCTTTAATAATTCAGAAATAAAGATAAATAAAAAAAGAAAAAGAGCATGTTGATTATATCAAAATTTGGGGGCAACAAAAATCTTAGTTTATCATGAGTAAAGACACTATTGCTGACATAATAACCGCTATACGAAATGCTGACATGAATAAAAAAAGAACAGTTCGAATACCATCTACTAACATCACTGAAAATATTGTTAAAATCCTTTTACAAGAAGGTTTTATTGAAAACGTGAGAAAACATCAGGAAAGCAATAAATATTTTTTGGTTTTAACACTACGACATAGAAGAAATAGAAAAGGATCGTATAGAACTGTTTTAAATTTAAAACGGATCAGTCGACCCGGTTTACGAATATATTCTAACTATCAAAAAATTCCTAGAATTTTAGGCGGAATGGGGATTGTAATTCTTTCTACTTCTCGAGGTATAATGACAGACCGAAGGGCTCGAATAGAAGGAATCGGCGGAGAAATTTTGTGTTATATATGGTAATCTTTCTGATAGACGAATTATACGCAGAACTTTCATATTTGTGAAAAAGAGAAAGGACAACTTTATAATATTACCCCTCTTACATTAGTTGATACTTCAAAGCGGTTTTACCTGGAATGAAACAAAAAAAAGATTCATGAGGGTTTAATTACTGAACAACTTACCAATGGTATGTATCTTCCGGGTTCGTTTAGATTTGAGATAATGCAAATATGATTCTGGCTTTTGTTTCGGAAAGGATTCGACGTTGGTTTATACGTATACTACCAAGAAATAGAATAAAAATTGAGGTAAGTCCTTATTTAAACCAAAGGACGTATAGTTTATAGACTCCAAAGCAAAGACTCGAATTATTCGGTGGTTTTTTGAATTTCAACATTCTTTCGTGGGGATACAATTCGAAGTTAAAAATTTCAAGAAACTTATTTTCTTCCAATAAATAGTAAGAAAAGGAATGACAAATATGAAAATAAGGGCCTCTGTTCGTAAAATTTGTGAAAAATGTCGATTGATCCGTAGGCGGGGACGAATTATAGTAATTTGTTCCAACCCGAGACATAAACAAAGACAAGGCTAATCTTTCTAAAGCAAAAAAGACTCTAGAAATCAAAAGTAACCGATGTACAGATGTACAAATAAATAAGTAAAAAAAAAATAAGGATACGTTTTGACATGAAATGGATATATCCATATATCTCTGACTTATATTTATGAGATGATAAAATATGGCAAAACCTATACCAAAAATTGGTTCACGTAGAAATAGACGTATTGGTTCACGTAAGAATGCGCGTAGAGTACCAAAGGGAGTTATTCATGTTCAAGCAAGTTTCAATAATACGATTGTGACTGTTACAGATGTGCGGGGTCGAGTAATTTCTTGGTCCTCCGCCGGGGCTTGTGGATTCAAGGGTACAAGAAGAGGTACACCATTTGCCGCTCAAACCGCAGCAGGAAATGCTATTAGGACAGTAGTGGATCAAGGTATGCAACGAGCAGAAGTCATGATAAAAGGCCCGGGTCTCGGAAGAGATGCGGCATTAAGAGCTATTCGTAGAAGTGGTATACTATTAAGTTTCATACGCGATGTAACCCCTATGCCACATAATGGCTGTAGGCCCCCTAAAAAAAGGCGTGTGTAAAAATAAACATTGAAGAGATTTCAAGAGAAATAAATAATTCAATGATTTGATCAAATAATATACTATGGTTCGAGAGAAAGTAACAGTATCTACTCGGACACTACAGTGGAAGTGTGTTGAATCAAGAGCAGACAGTAAGCGTCTTTATTATGGACGCTTTATTCTGGCCCCACTTATGAAAGGTCAAGCGGATACAATAGGAATTGCGATGCGAAGAGCTTTGCTCGGAGAAATAGAAGGAACATGTATCACACGCGCAAAATCTGAGAAAATACCACATGAATATTCTACCATAATAGGTATTCAAGAATCCGTACATGAAATTTTAATGAATTTGAAAGAAATTGTATTGAGAAGTAATCTATATGGAACTCGTAACGCGTCTATTTGTATCAAGGGTCCTGGATATGTAACTGCTCAAGACATTATCTTACCACCTTCTGTGGAAATCGTTGATAATACACAGCATATAGCTAACCTAACGGAACCAATTAATTTGTGTATTGAATTACAAATTGAGAGGAATCGCGGATATCGTATAAAAACGCCAAATAACTTTCAAGACGGAAGTTATCCTATAGATGCTGTATTCATGCCTGTTCGAAATGCGAATCATAGCATTCATTCTTATGTGAATGGGAATGAAAAACAGGAGATACTTTTTCTCGAAATATGGACAAATGGAAGTTTAACTCCTAAAGAAGCACTTCATGACGCCTCCCGGAATTTGATTGATTTATTTATTCCTTTTTTACATGCAGAAGAAGAAAACTTAC